TTCATTTTCTTTTAATGAATTTCCTATTCTATTTATTTTATTCTATTATTTAGTATCATTTATATTTCATTTATTTATATTTATATATTTATATATTTAATTAAATTATAAATTAATAGTGTATTGAATTTAATAACAGGAGACTATAAATCAAAGTCTCTTTCTTGCATCCATTTTACATTCCATTATCGGAACAAAAATATCATATGTATCCATAAATATTTGTTACATGAAACCACGATCTGATAGATATCTATCTAAATATATAAAATATATAATATACATTATAAATTATAAAACATACATATGATAAAATAGAAAGTGATTTTGTCTTGTGTGCTGGAATCAAAGAAAGATATTTTAAACGCCTCTTATTCTTATGTTGTGCTTGGAATAAATCTTTCGCTGTAAAGTAAGGGAATAGCATTGCTATATAACATCTAGAAACAAGAAGATTTAATCGGAAATATCGACAGATTCCCGCGTAATCCAAAGAAATATGAAAATGAAAAAAAAAAGATCCACTCTTCCAATTTTATCTCTATCGAGTTTTAATATCAGAATAGTGGATATAGTTATGATTCAATGGGTTAGGTCCACTTACTTTTTCTTTTGTTGGTTTCTAATTTAATTGATTTGATTGGAATAATAGAACAAAGTAATAGGAATATTTGGAGATTCAAGTAGACAACTTAGAATTATTCATTATAAACTTATCATTATAATATTTATAACAATATAATAAACATGATAACAAATGTTCAACTTTATAACTATAATTACTATACTTCACTTCATTAGTATTTAATATAATTTCAATATTAAAATTATATTCCATTTTATGGTTTGTTACTTTTTTATTACAAATGACAACAATATCTCTATAAATAGGAATACTACCGCTGGAGTTTTATGAAAAAACCAAAGCCCCTTATCGGATTTGAACCGATGACTTACGCCTTACCATGGCGTTACTCTACCACTGAGTTAAAGGGGCCCGTTTACGTCAATTCCTGACCGCTAGTTACTATGAGTTTAGTGTATATACTTATTATATGTTATATGTCTATAGACATATCTTATGCGTTTATACGTTACGTTATAATCTATGTAATAGATATATCTTAAACGCATAGTGGTTCATTCAGGAACGCTCAATTTGATTGACCTAGTAAGTATAGGTAAAAAAAAGGTTTATTGATATTGTATTTGATAAATATTAATGTAATGCATTGTTTCCAGACCGACCCACCCTAATTTCCATTATTTTCCATTATAACGAAATTCAATAGATTCGAAATATTTTATCGAAGGCAATCGTTGATAAAGAGATTCGGCCTGTCCTCTGAACCAAAAAAAATTAGAGAAAAAAATTCAATAACTTATTGATCCCTCTTCCCCTATTTTCAAATTTATCGTTTTTTTTTTTTTTATTTGAATTTCCTGTCTTAGTGTGAGGTAGAAATATGCCCGCCTAATCTTAACAATGAGTGAATCAATGAATGAAAGCGGAAGAATGGAGTTTAATCCCCCTTTCTGGTAGACAAATTACTCACCGAAAAGTACTATCCTTTGTATTGAGTCATACCATTCCCATTCTATTATATTGACAATTTCAAAAAACTATTCATACTATGAGCATAGTATGATGGCGGTCGGGCAAGTATGCCCCCATCGTCTAGTGGTTCAGGACATCTCTCTTTCAAGGAGGCAGCGGGGATTCGACTTCCCCTGGGGGTAGGGTACTGCGAAAGGAAGTTGATCGTGGATTATCAATAAGCCTGAAATTGATTCTTCCTGGGTCGATGCCCGAGCGGTTAATGGGGACGGACTGTAAATTCGTTGGCAATATGTCTACGCTGGTTCAAATCCAGCTCGGCCCAATAATTCGCCGATCTGCCATGAAACGATATAACCCATTTGTTGGTTTCCCGAAATGCTCGATCCCAATAGTAAAAAAAAAGTCAAATTTTTTGATATATCTCTGCCACTATTTATTTACTCTATTTAAATTTAATTTTTGTTTTCCAACAAATTATGATTTTTCTAATGATCTAGATTCATATCTGGATCGGTAAGTGTAAAGGCTAAGGACAAGAGTAAAATAAAGAAAAAAGAACTTTTTCATTGAAAGATTGATTATCCAATTGATTTGGCAATAACGAAAAGATTATTAGTAATCCATGCCGCTTTCGCTAAGGTGCATATCCATATGGATATCAATATATCACTCACTTCTCTATTCCAACATGGCAATTCTAATCGAAAATCTAAGTCGAAAGGGTTTGAATGAAATCATTAAGAATAGGTATACTGTACACTTTATTTTATTATGTTATTTCCCTGGGATTGTAGTTCAATTGGTCAGAGCACCGCCCTGTCAAGGCGGAAGCTGCGGGTTCGAGCCCCGTCAGTCCCGACGGATCCAAATCCAATAAAAAAATACATCAATTCGTCTCTCCATTTTTCTGTGAAAGGGAGTACAAATAGCAGAATTGCATTACCAGCGGGATCCCTCTTATTTTTTTTTTTTCATTTCGATTCGATTGTTTGTTTGGGTTTGGTTAAAATCAATGGTAAGGTAAGTGTAAAGGCGGTTAGATGATACTTCATCAGATGGTTGTACAAGGATCAGATGATTGTACAAGGAAGGCGGTAAGTTATAGAAAAGAATGATAAATAAAAAGAGAAATTAATTTAAAGGAATTTTTGATTGGATCAGGAATCAACCTTTGAATTCGGTATGGATAAAAGATCTTCCTATGTTATACTATTCAATTCTTGACGATGAATCGATTTGATAGCCCAGATATTGTTATTCATGATATTGATCGATTCGATTACATCGAGACGTAATTCATCCCATTGAATTTACAGACGAAAGATTTATCATCTCTATGGGATTAAATCCCGAGTTATTGCCAATTAAAGAAAAATGAAACGATGAAATTATGGAAGTAAATATTCTTGCATTTATTGCTACTGCACTGTTCATTCTAGTTCCTACTGCTTTTTTACTTATAATATACGTAAAAACAGTAAGTCAGAGCGATTAATTTGAATTAAACTTGACTTTTTAGTTCTTATCAATGATTGAAGAAAAGAAATAAAACGAAAAAGATTCAAATTTCGCGTCTTAAATGAATGAAATGAGCGAAATAGAATCAGCAGTGTTCTATGAGAGACGATAGTATGGTAGAAAGAAAAATATGAATCTTTCTACCATACTATCTAGTATTGTTATTGTACTGTATAAAGTTTACTGTCTGAAGATACAGGTTAATTTAATATATATTAATCTACATTATTATCTTCATATATATAGCTATCAATTCCATCTATATAATTACATAGTGTCGTGTCCCAATTCTATTTCTTCATCTAGTTCTATTTGATTTGTGTTGATTCCAATTAATAATCTGAAATAATCGAAAGACTGCTCTTATTCTTACGATTCTAATTCCTGTATTTCGTATTATTTTTAATATGAATCCCGATATCCATTGAAAGAAAGAATAAAATCAATGAAGGAGAAAAGGGTATGGGTAAAATAAAAGCAAGTAATCTTTTTGTTAGCATTCCGACAAAGAAGTAATTGATTGAGCAGTTGACATAGGATCCGGGGGGTTCCGTGGGAACTTCTTCGGATTTCGAAAAGGATTAGTAAACCTCACCGATTTTAACGTTTGAACCATGATATGAAATGAGTTCAATAAAGCAAGCACAGCCTAAATAAAATTTATAAAATAATAAACCACATAATAAAACAAGCGGTAAGTGCGCAATATGTGACTCGCCCAAGACAATGTTTTATTATGTGTAGTTGTAGTATCTCGTTGGACAACCACTATGTTGTTTCCCATAAGGGTATCCATGTAATAACAGATTTCTTTTTTCTTTGAACAGTAAAGGGAAAAACAAAAAAAGGTTCCGTTCTTCCCCATTTCCCATATATAACTTTGGTAAGAGTCGGTTCATCGAAATAGAAAAGTTATGAAGAATACGGTTGGAATCAATTCCCTACCATTTGTATTCCTTTCGAAATACAAACAGTGAAATTCAAATACAAAAAAAAAGGCTTTGCAGAAAGATCTATAAAAAAAATTGATACAGTTTGATTCCTAAATTCAATTAGTAGTACTTCTAGAGTCCACTTCTGCCCCATACTACAAGTGAAAGGGAAAATGTAAAGACTACCATTACAGCAGCCCAAGCGAGACTTACTATATCCATGTGAATTATGTCCTCTATCTCTATGAATATGAAGGAATTATTCAATTACTGTTCACTAATAATAAAAAAATCATTGGCGCAGAGTCAACGGGGGGTTCTAACCCAACACTGTTGATGAAACAATCCAATAAATCCAATTATAACACGTTCTTATAATTATAAGATTTCTTGTATAATCGGAAAACATTAAGCACCAGCAAAATACGCGGAGACAGCCTTAGCCTTTGAAGTATCAAAGGAATGTTACTAACATGTAGTAATAATAAAACCTATTCTTTCTTTTGGTGCCCTTCATTTTATTAAGTAAAAAGTATAAAAATATAGAATCAAGATAGATCACTATCTAGGGCATACCCCTATTTTTTTCTTTCCCATTTTTCCCATTTGATCTACGTCTCCTATTGGCTCTATGAAACAATCGAAGACGTCCTATTACGTTCTTGATTAGAGATTAAAGTAAAAATTTCTTTTTGTACTTTATTCATAATTTCTATTTTTCAATTTATATTATAAATAAATCTAAGTTCAATATAAGTAAAAGATTTAAAAATATTTATATATTCTTTATATATTCAAATAAATACAAATAAATAAATACATATATAAATAAGTCAAAGCCAATTATCCATTCAATCTAATTAATATTGAATTAATCCTGGAGTACTCAAAGACTTTCATGAGTATGTATACAAAGTATCTTCCGACCTTTCCGCAACTAAAAATTTCATTAGATTCCCCGTCCGGCTATCCAATCTAATTCAAGACCC